ATATATATATATATATATATATATATATATATATATATATATATATATATATATTATTTAAAGATTTAATAATCACCCTAATATCTTCAATATTATACTCTTAATTTAAGCTATTTAAATAAATTATAATTATAATAATAAAAATTATTACTCATAAAATAAATCTAAATAAATAAATTTTAAAATTATTTATTTGATAAATAATATTAACTAAAGAATAATACTTAATAATTTTATGTAAACCTTGTCCTCTGTAAATTTCTCTTCATCCTATATCAATATTTTTACCTAAAACTTGACCTAATTTTAAAAAATAATAAACTAACCCATAAGTTGATAAACTAGGTATAAATCACATAACTGTAGAAAATACTCTAAAATTATAAAATATTAAAAACTTATTTAATGAATAAATTTTTATATTTCTAATTAATCAACCTATAAATATACCCATTAATCTAACATAAATTACTATTATTTTTAAAGAAAATGGTAAATAAATTATATAAGGATAATAAAAAATTAATCAACTTAAAAATCTCCCTGAAACTAATCTTATAAATAATAAAATAAATATACTTTTTAATATAACATAATCTTCATCATATAAATTATAAATTCTTAATAAATTAAAATCATTTACTATTAAATATATTAATAATCGAATAGTATAAAATATTGTTAATCCAGTAGAAAAATAATATAAATAAAAAACTAATATATTTAAATTTCTTATTCTTACTATTTCTAAAATTATATCTTTAGAATAAAATCCAGCTAAAAAAGGAATTCCACATAAAGCTAAATTAGAAATATTTATGCATAAAGAAGTTAAAGGAACATATAAACTAATACCCCCTATTATACGAATATCTTGATTATCATTTATTATATGAATAATTGACCCTGCACATATAAATAATAAAGCCTTAAATATAGCATGAGTTAATAAATGAAAAAATGCTAAATCATAAAATCCTATTCTTAAAATTCTTATTATTAAACCTAATTGTCTTAAAGTTGATAAAGCAATAATTTTTTTTAAATCAAATTCATAATTAGCACAAATACCAGCTATTATTATAGTTAAACCAGATAATAATAATAAAAATTTTAAAAAAAATATATCAACTAATAAATTATTAAATCGAATTAATAAATAAACCCCCGCAGTAACTAAAGTTGAAGAATGAACTAAAGCAGAAACTGGAGTAGGAGCTGCTATTGCTGCTGGTAATCAAGAACTAAAAGGAATTTGAGCTCTTTTAGTTATAGCTGCAATAATTACTAATAAACCAACAATTTTTATAGAAAAATCATTATTTATAAAATTTAAATAAAAAATATAATTTCAACTCCCATAATTTAATATTCAAGATACTAATATTAAAATTATTACATCACCAATACGATTAGATAAAGCAGTTAATATACCAGCATTATAAGATTTAATATTTTGATAATAAATTACTAAACAATAAGATACTAAACCTAATCCATCTCATCCTAAAAAAATACTAATTATATTAGGACTAATAATTAATAAAATTATAGAAAAAACAAATAATAAAACTAAAATAATAAAACGATTTAAATTTAATTCAGATCTTATATATCTCTTTCTATAATAAATAACAGAAGAAGAAATTAATGAAACAAATATTATAAATAATAAAGATATTCAATCTAATAAAATAGATATAACAATTCTAACTGAATTAAAAGAAATAATTTCTCACTCTAAAAATAAAATAATATTATTTATAATAAAATAAATTATTATAAAAAAATTAATTAATATAAAAAAAACTAAAAAAAAAAATCTAATAAAACAAATAGAATATTTATTAATGACCTAAAATGATTTCATCATATTTTTGACTCCACAAATCAATATTTTTATTAAATTATTTAAGTAAAATCAAATTATTCTATAATCAATTTTTAAAACTAAAATATTTAAAGGTAATCAATGTAATATTAATGTTAAATATTCTCGAGAAGTACCTCCATAAAATCTATAAATTCTTATATTATATTTACCATGTTGTGTATAAGAATATAAATATAATCTATAACCAGCTCTAAAAAAACGAAATACTTATTAATATAATTATACTTAATCAAGATCATCTAACTAATCTATTAATTAATCTAATTTCTCCTATTAAATTTAAAGATGGGGGAGCAGCTATATTTGAAGATATTAATAAAAATCATCATAATCTTATAGAAGGTATAAAATTTATTATTCCCTTATTTATAAATAATCTTCGTCTATTTAAACGTTCATAATTTATATTAGAAAGACAAAATATTCCTGAAGAACATAATCCATGACCAATTATTAAAATATAAGAACCTATATAACCTCAATAGTTTATTGTTATAATTCCCCCAATTACAACTCTTATATGAGCAACAGATGAATAGGCAATTAATGATTTTATATCAATTTGACAAAAACATTTTAAACTAATATAAAATCCTCCAATTAATCTAATTACAATTCAAATATACCCCATTTTAAAATTAATTTTTTGTAAAATAATTATAATACGTAAAAGTCCATATCCCCCTAATTTTAATATAATAGCAGCTAAAATTATAGATCCTGAAATAGGAGCTTCAACATGAGCTTTTGGTAATCATAAATGAACAAAATATATGGGTATTTTTACTAAAAAAGCTATAATTAAACATAAATAAAGTATAAATAAATTATAATCATAAAACTTTAAAAAATATATTATTATATAATTCATTTCTTGATAAACATAAAAAATTCCTATTAAAAGTGGTAAAGAAGCAAATAATGTGTAAAATAATAAATATATACCTGCTTGAATACGTTCTGGTTGATACCCTCAACCAATAATTAATATTAAAGTAGGAATAAGTCTTCTTTCAAAAAATAAATAAAATAAAAATAAATTTATTACTCTAAAAGTTAAATATAATATAAATAATAAAAAAATAATATTAAATAAAAATAAATTTGAATAAAATTTATTCTTATATAGTCTTTCTCTTGCTATAATTATTAATCTACTAATTCAAATTCTTAACAAAATTAAACCATAAGAAATTATATCACATCCAAATATATATCTTATATTTCCAAAATTTTCAACAGAAATAGTTAAATTTATAAATATTAATATTATTAATATTAATAATATTTGAACCAATCAAAATATATTTTTTTTTAAACATAAAGGTATTATAAATAATATTATAACTAAAAACTTTATCATTAAATTAAATTAAATCTTTGAAAATAATCATTTCCATGGGTTCGAATTATTGAAACTAAAATAGATAAACCCAATGCACCTTCACAAACTGAAAAAACTAAAAAAACTATTAATATATATAAATTATAATTAATTATTATTAAATATATTAATAATAAAAAAAAAATTCTTAATACTATAAATTCTAATCTTATTAATACAATTAATAAATGTTTATGTTTAGAAACAAAAATTATATTTCCAACCATAAATATAATAATAATAATTAATCTTATATTTATCATTTAACTTAGTTTTTATAGTTTAAAAAAAACTTTGGTCTTGTAAATCAAAAATAAGAACTTTTCTTTAAAAACTTCAAAGAAAAAGATTTTCTTTATCTATAATCTCCAAAATTATTATTTTTATAAACTATTCTTTGAAATTTTAAAAATATTTTTATCTTTATTATTAATTTTTATTTCTATTTTATTATTTTTTATTAAACATCCACTTTCAATAGGATTATTAATTTTAATCCAAACTCTTTTAACTTGTCTTATTACAGGAATATTTATTAATACTTATTGATTTTCTTACATTTTATTTTTAATTTTTTTAGGAGGTTTATTAGTCTTATTTATTTATGTATCAAGAGTTGCCTCTAATGAACTATTTAAATTTTCTCTTATCAATAAATTTTCTTATTTTATTTATATTTTTATAATTTTAAGAATAAGCTTTTTATTAAAAGATAATCTTAATTGAATAAATTTTTCATTTAATGATGAAATAAATAATTTTTTAATTTATTTATTTTTTAATAATGAATATAATTTTAATTTATCTAAATTATATAATGAACAAACTTATTTTTTAATAAGAATAATAATTATTTATTTATTTATTACACTTGTTGCTGTAGTAAAAATTACAAATATTTTTTTTGGTCCTTTACGTTCATTTAACTAATGATAAATTTTTTTAAACCTATTCGTAAAACTCACCCAGTTATTAAAATTATTAATGGATCTTTAATTGACTTACCAACTCCATCCAATATTTCATCTTGATGAAATTTTGGTTCATTATTAGCTTTATGTTTAATTACTCAAATTCTTACAGGATTATTTTTAACTATATACTATACTGCAAATATTGATTTAGCCTTTTATAGAGTTAATTATATTTGTCGAAATGTAAATTATGGATGATTAATTCGAACATTACATGCTAATGGTGCCTCGTTTTTTTTTGTTTGTATTTATTTTCATATTGGACGTGGAATTTATTATGAATCATTTAATTTAAAATTTACTTGAATAATTGGTGTAATTATTTTATTTTTACTAATAGCTACTGCTTTTATAGGATATGTTTTACCGTGAGGACAAATATCTTTTTGAGGAGCTACAGTTATTACTAATTTACTTTCCGCAATCCCATATTTAGGAACTATATTAGTTAATTGAATTTGAGGAGGATTTGCAGTAGATAATGCTACTTTAACTCGATTTTATACATTTCATTTTTTATTTCCATTTATTATCTTAATATTAACTATAATTCATTTGTTATTTCTCCATCAAACTGGATCTAATAATCCATTAGGTATTAATAGTAATTTAGATAAAATTCCTTTTCACCCATATTTTACATTTAAAGATTTAATTGGATTTATTATTTTAATTGCAATTTTAACATTTTTATCTCTTATTAATCCTTATCTTTTAGGAGATCCTGATAATTTTATTCCTGCTAATCCCTTAGTTACTCCTATTCATATTCAACCAGAATGATATTTTTTATTTGCTTATGCTATTTTACGTTCAATTCCTAATAAATTAGGAGGAGTAATTGCATTAGTTATATCAATTTTAATTTTAGTTATTTTACCTTTTACATTTAATAAAAAAATTCAAGGAATTCAATTTTATCCTTTAAATCAAATTTTATTTTGATCTATAATTACTACTATTATTCTTTTAACATGAATTGGAGCTCGTTCTGTAGAAGCTCCTTATATTATTACCGGACAATTATTAACTTTAATTTATTTTTCTTATTTTATTATTAATCCAATTTTAAATAAAATTTGAGATAAATTAATTTTTAATTTTTAATTAATTATTAATTAATGAGCTTGTATAAGCATTTGTTTTGAAAACTTAAGAAAGAATTATTTATTCTATTAATTTATACTAAATTAATTTTATAATTTAAAATTATTTTTAATCCTATAAAAAATAATATATAATTTAATGAAATAGGTAAATATCTTTTTCAACATAAATATATTAATTTATCATATCGATAACGAGGTAATGTACCCCGTACTCAAATAAAAAAAGATAAAAAAACTAATTTTAAATAAAATATTAAATTTAATTCATAACCCCCTATATAAATAATAACAAATAATAAACTTATAAATAAAATTCTTGAATATTCAGCCAAAAAAATTAAAGCAAATCCCCCTCTTCTATATTCTGTATTAAATCCTGAAACTAACTCTCTTTCTCCTTCAGCAAAATCAAAAGGAGTACGATTAGTTTCAGCTATTAAAGAAGATAAAAAACACATACTTAAAGGAAATATTATAATTATAAATCAAATTATATATTGATATTCAGTAAATTTAATTATATTAAAATCTATAATTAAAATAATTCTTGATAATAAAATTAAAGATAAACTTACTTCATAAGAAATAGTTTGAGCTACTGCTCGTATACCCCCTAATAAAGAATAATTTCTATTAGAAGATCAACCAGCAATTAATAATGTATAAACACCAATTCTTGTACAACATAAAAAAAATAATAAACCTAAATTAAAAACAATTATATTAAATAAATAAGGAATTATTATTCAAACTATTAAAGATAAAGTAAATCTAACAATAGGAGAAAAATAAAAAGAAAAATAATTTGAATAATTTAAATAAACTTGTTCTTTAGTAAATAATTTAATTGCATCACAAAAAGGTTGTAAAATTCCTATTATTCCTATTTTATTAGGACCTTTTCGAATTTGAATATATCCCAAAACTTTACGTTCTAATAAAGTTAAAAAAGCTACCCCAATTAATACACCAATTAATAAAACTAAAATTCCAATAAAAATATTAAATAAATCTATAATTATCATTTACTATCTATATAATTTAATTATATATTTATGACTTCTAAAATCATTACATTTTTCTGCCAAAATAGTAAATGTAACTTATTAATATTCAATTAAATTTAATTATTAAAAATATTTGATCCTTTCGTACTAAAATATTTTAAAATTCTAAAGATAGAAACCAACCTGGCTCACACCGGTTTGAGCTCAGATCATGTAAGATTTTAATGATCGAACAGATCAAAATTTTAAACTTTTGCATTTAAATTTTATCTTAATCCAACATCGAGGTCGCAAACTTTTTTTTTTATTTGTACTAAAAAAAAATATTACGCTGTTATCCCTAAGGTAATTTTTTCTTTTAATCATAATTTATGGATCAATTTTTCACTTATTTTGTTAAATATAAAAAAAAGTTATTTAATTTTTTTATCACCCCAATAAAATATTTATTATATTTTTAATTTTTAATTATAAATATAATCTTAAATAAAATAAATATAAAACTCTATAGGGTCTTCTCGTCTTTTAAAAAAATTTTAGCTTTTTAACTAAAAAATTAATTTCTATAAATAAATTAGAGACAGTTTATATTTCATCAAATCCTTCATACAAGTCTTCAATTAAAAGACTATTGATTATGCTACCTTTGTACAGTCAATATACTGCAGCCCTTTAATATAATTATCAGTGGGCAGATTAGACTTTAAATTATTTTCTAAAAGACATGTTTTTGATAAACAAGTGAATATATATATTTGCCGAATTCCTTTAATTTAATTATTAATTATTTTTATTATATTTTTATTTTATTATACTAATTTTATCATTATTATTAATTTTTTTTATTAAAAATTATTTTTTATATAAAATTAAATTTTTATTAAATTTTATTTTAAATAAAATTTTTTTATAATAAATTATAATTTTTAAACAATATAAATTTTAAAATTTTTATTTTAATTTAATTTAATTATAATTTTTTATATTAAAGCTTATCCCTTAATATATTTAATTTTAAATATTTTATTATTATTAAAAATATACAATAAAATTTTTTAAATTTTAAATTAAATTTATTTCTAAAAAAACTAGATATATTTAAAAACGATTAACATTTCATTTCTAATTAATTATTTAAAATAATTATTCAACATTAAATTTTTTAATTAATTAACTCTTTTAAATTCGAGATTTTTTTTTAAAAAAAATATTTATTAATAAACTCTGATACACAAGATACATTAATTAAAAATTACTTTTTTATTAATTTATTTTCATTTATTTCAAATTTTTTTTACAATACTAATTAACTATAATTTTTTTATTTTTTCTATTAAAAATACTTCAATATCCCCCAATATTAAAATTTATTTTATTACTTTTTTATTATTAATTTTCCCCCTCAAATTAATTAATTATATTTAATTTCTTTTCAATGTAAATGAAATACTTAACAAGCTCTAATTTGTTCATTCTAGAAACACTTTCCAGTACCTCTACTTTGTTACGACTTATTTCAATTTTTAAATGAAAGTGACGGGCAATATGTACATATTTCAATTTTTAATCATTTTAATAAATTAATTAAAATTACATTTAAATCCACCTTCAATCAAATTTTACAAAATTCTTTCCATTTAAATATTTTTATTGTAATCCATCTTAAACTTAATTATAATCTGCATCATGATCTGAATTAATTTTTATTATAAATTTTAAAATATTATATTTATTTAAAAATATTTTTTTAACAATGATATACAAAATTATAAATTAAGTAAATTTATTCGTGGATTATCAATTATTAGACAGATTCCTCTAAATGAACTAAAATACCGCCATATTATTTAAGTTTCAATAATATATTATTTACTATTTTAGTATTAAAAATTAAATTTATAATAATAGGGTATCTAATCCTAGTTTATTTTTAAATTTATTAAATCATAAATATTTTATAAAATTTAATTAAATTAAAATTTCACTTAATAATTTAATATTTTTTTTAAATAATTTATTATTAATTAAATACTGAAATAATTTAATTTAACTTTTGTTTAACCGCAACTGCTGGCACAAAATTAGTTATTAATTTTAATATTACTAAATCTTAATTTCTTAAATTTTTAATTTTAATTACTATATAATTTAATTAATTATTATTAAAATAATTAAAATTTAATACTATAATTTATATGTAAAATAAATTCATAATAAATTATAAAAAACCATAAAAAATTTATCTATTATATTATTTTTTCACATAGATTTTTTTTTTTTTTTTAAGTTTAAAAATTTAATATTATATAATATTTTTATATTAAATAATTATTAATTAATAATAAATATTTAATAATTTTCTTTTCTTTCTTTTTTCATAATATAATTATAAATTTGATGTCATTATAAATCAATTATAATTAATCTTTGATTTATATATATTATAAAATAAATATTAAATTAAATAATTTTAATTATATTATAAATATAAATACATTATATATCTATATATATATATATAAATTTATATATATATAAATATTATATATATATATATGTACGTACCCGCATATATATATACATATATATATATATATATAAACCCGTTTCTAATAATTTTTATATACAATATATAAA